AATACACCCGTAACAAGTCCCTATATGATTTCTGGTGGAATCGGAAAGCACTAAGTACAAGCAAGATACACAGTTGCCCCTTGGAAGTCTCAAGGGAATGTGACTAATGGAATATGTAGGAATAGTAAGACCTACTGTTGCCTTTCATAAACAAAAAGCAGAAAAAAAAATATACCATCAAGATATATAACTATCTATCACATACTCCTAATTTCCCATCTAAGCCTTACTGTCTCTACTTCTGTGAAATGTGAAACAATTGGAAGACACCTTATTACATTCTTGGCGGGGTTACCCCAACGAAAGCACTTTTTTCCACTTTTATTCTATAAAAGCCAATCACCCATACAATATTAATTGAAAACCTGAGCACTCAGAGACTCTCCTGAGTTTGTATGGATACAAAGTATCTTCAGTTCTTTCCACAACTCCTAATTGGATTCCCCACCAGCCTACCCAATCTACTTCAAGACTCAGTCAGTAAACACTAGTAGGGTAAGGTAATTAGGAAGTATTTATAGTCCTTCCTATAACCCCTTCTTGGATCCTAGGAGCAAAGATTTACAGTCTCTTAGGAACCTTCCTTTGGATACACGGATTTACGGTCCCTGACTTTCGTAGTTCTGAATCTCACAATTGAATCTTACTATGGATTTGATTCGATTGATAAATCAAATCAATGGCCTGAACGCATCAGGAATCCATAATTAAGTGAGTATTTCTTTATTTATATTGGTAATTCATATTGGTATGGTACAGGTTTGGGTCACACCCCGATTTTTGAAGAAATAATTGAAAGTCAACCCCCCGATTCTTAAAATTGGGTATCGACAGTCCCCGCCCCTTACCTCTGCTTCTGCCAGGCAAGAATTTTGTGAGTTCTATTAGTTTAGTAGGGTAAGAAATTCCGAGTCTTTTGTTAATCAGGCGACACCCGGATTTGAACTGGGGAGAAAGGATTTGCAGTCCCCCGCCTTACCACTCGGCCATGCCGCCAAAACGATACAAAATAGATATAGATGGAAATATTCTGGGGAATTGCTGAACCATTTCTTTTTTTTGATTGGGTCCTGTTGTTCTCTTAGATTGATTGTATTTCAAAACACACAACACCTAAATAAAAGCTTTCCCCTTTTTTCTATTGAAAGAGAAAAATGGATTTCCAGTCACAGAATCCAAAATTCAGAGCAAATTGGAAGCATTAATGACTGTGAATTCATGAATGGTTCTTGGATTTTGATCTCCAATTTGGTTTCCTTAATGACATAAGGAGATCAAATTGATATACGACTAATCAGTCTCAATTCTTTTCCATATCCATAATTAATCCTTTTCAATTTCAATTATAACAACAATTATGTGTATATGTAAACCCCAGAACAGAAATTCTTACACGGATACCTAGTCAGGTATCTTATCTACATATTCCTATTAGGAAATCGTCGTGCTTGCATTTTTCATTGAATATATTGAATATAAAATAGAAATTTGGATATAGCACGACCTATGTTGCCTCAAGGGAACTTCGATAAAAGATGGGATATACGGATAGCTAGATAGTTATATCTGCATGTACTTAATAAATATGACTTCTCTTACGCACTTCAATCGTATTCTACTAATTAACAAATGGGTAGAAATATCTTTTCTCTCTGCGAATCGTTTTTTGAACAACGGAATCGATGAAATAAATTAAGTGCTAAAATCAAAGTCAACTCTAGACGGTTCCTGATTATTCTGTCTTTATCTCACTCATAGAGAACAGACTCAATTCCGAATCCATTTATGGTACCCAATCTGATCGTAATATCATAAGGTAGAAATTGGATCTATTTTGATATTCTATACAAGACTCCATAAGTCTAAGTGGCAGAATTTTGTTTCCAGGAATGTTTTATCAATTCATTTCCATTTGTATCTGTCGCAAATTCGAATTTGAGTCACATTTTTTTTATTCCTCCGTTCATACGTATTTAGTACATATATATATGTATATGGGGTTGGATAAAATTTCATGTTGTTCAAATGAGCAAAATATACATTCCATCGTTGCTAGATCAATCTATATGGTTCAACGAAGAGTGAGCCAATAGTTGGATTTTTTCGATAAACGGAAAACTTAAGATGTTCCGGGATGGGAATGAGGGAATGTATACAATACCAGGGTTTAGTCAGATACAATTTGACGGATTTTGTAGGTTCATTGATCAAGGCTTGATGGAAGAACTTCATAAGTTTCCAAAAATTGAAGATACAGATCAAGAAATTGAATTTCAATTATTTGTGGCAACATATCAATTGGCAGAGCCCTTGATAAAAGAAAGAGATGCTGTGTATGAATCACTCACATACTCTTCTGAATTATATGTATCCGCGGGATTAATTTGGAAAACCGGTAGAGATATGCAAGAACAAACCGTATTTATTGGAAATATTCCTCTAATGAATTCCCTGGGAACCTCTCTAGTAAGTGGAATATACAGAATTGTAATCAATCAAA